CTTTGATTGAATAATATTTTTTTGATTGACCTCCTGTAAGGAGGGGGTCAAATTCAAGTAGCAATTCAACTGTGTTTTGTTAAGTTTTATTCGGCATAACATAAACGGAATCACGCTCTGTAGGACTTGAACCTACGACATCGGGTTTTGGAGACCCGCGTTCTACCGAACTGAACTAAGAGCGCTTTCTTATGACAGGGGATACGATTGGAAAGAAAAGGATTTTTTTGTACCTCCAATCCATCTTGCTTGCATACATCGATCGGTATGCAAAAATGAAAAAGGATTCTGTCCAATTTGAATCGATTTCACTTAATTAATATTAATCCCTCGTTACTGCCCATAGGAGAAGTAATAGGTAGGGATGACAGGATTTGAACCCGTGACATTTTGTACCCAAAACAAACGCGCTACCAAGCTGCGCTACATCCCTTTTCAAAATTTTTGTACAGTATCATTGTACAAAATCCATGTATTGTTTTCCACATCGTGATTTTCTCTTCTATCCATATACAATTTTCTTGTCATTTCTTATTTTTGGTTTCATATAATAAAAGAATTATATATATCTGAAACCTAACGTAAAAAAAATACAAATGATCTTGAACTACAGCATCCGACCATATATGTATTACAATAAAGAAGGAGGATTTTCAATGCGAGATATAAAAACATATCTCTCCACGGCCCCTGTGCTAACTACTCTCTGGTTTGGGTCTTTAGCGGGTTTATTGATAGAAATTAATCGTTTATTCCCAGATGCTTTGTCATTCCCCTTTTTTTAATTCTAGTTATTGATATGCAAAAAATAAAGAAAATTTGGGATACAATTATACGTGATGTGACTAAAACCCCGTCCACCCTTTTTTCATTCAGTTCTTTAGGATAGGAAGGAAAGAGAAAGTGTATTGAACCTCAGCAAAAATCCTGTGGATCTAAGATCCTATTTTGGAGAACATAAATGGAAAGGGGAGTACAGTCTAGGGCGGGCTGCACGAAATCCATCATAGCATAGAAAGAGGATCCTTAAATGCTGGGATTAGCATAGGAATAATTGATAGTTAGAAAAAAATTGTATTACTTACATTATTACTATATATTCTATTCATATTAATTTGAATTACAACGAAATCTTTAGAAATGGAATTTCTAGTTAGTAACTTCTATTGATTTTTTTTTGTTATTTTCGTATTCTTCGGTTCGGATCGAAAATAGAAGAGTTAAGTCGATTCAAAATGTAAAGGAGGTTTATGGCCAAGGGTAAAGATGTCCGAGTTATAGTTATTTTGGAATGTACCAATTGTGTCCAAAATGGTGTCAATAAAGAATCGCCGGGCATTTCTAGATATATTACTCAAAAGAATCGACACAATACGCCTAGTCGATTAGACTTGAGAAAATTTTGTCGCTATTGTCACAAGCATACGATTCACGGGGAAATAAAGAAATAGATCGAGCGGAACGTGTGTTCGATCTTTCCAATCCAAGGGGCAGGAAGCAGGAAAAGGGGGAAGTTCACATATATAATACAAATAAAACCTTATTTTGGTCGGATCTGAAATGAATAAAAAAAATATAATTTTAGAGAAAAGGAAAAACCCATGGATAAATCCAAGCAACCCTTTCGTAAATCTAAGCGATCTTCTCGTAGGCGTTATCCCCCAATTGAATCGGGGGATCGAATTGATTATAGAAATATGAGTTTAATTAGTCGATTTATTAGTGAACAAGGAAAAATATTATCTAGACGGGTGAATAAATTGACCTTGAAACAACAACGATTAATTACTATTGCTATAAAGCAAGCTCGTATTTTATCTTTGTTACCTTTTCTTAATAATGAGAAACAATTTGAGAGAGCCGAGTCGATCCCTAGAACTACTGGTCATAGAACCAGAAATAAATAGACATACTCCTCAATTTACCCAAAACTCCAATCGGAACTCAAGCTCGGATTTCTTTTTTGTTTGAAAAAGTCTAGAATCCAGGTTTTCTTCTTGTGTTATAAGAAACAACAAATAGGGGAAGAAGAAATCTTTTTTTTATTGAAAGATGTTCGTTCATTCCTACTACTTAATCTTAATTTATTCTATCTTCCCGGAGAAGGGACTCCGGGAATTCTTTTTCAATCATTTCTATATATTAATATCACTTTAGAATTTCCTTTATTTGAGAATCTTATTGGAAATCATGTAAAGACAATTCTTATTTGATATAGCTATTTGTGCAAGTATCTTACGATTAAGAAGCAATTGCTTCTTGTACATATTGTGTATTAATCGACTATAACTATAGAATACCCCCTTTTCACGAGTTACTGCATTTATCCGAGTGATCCACAAACGACGAAAATCCCTTTTTTGTCTTCCCCTATCTCGATGAGAGGAAACCAAAGCTCTCATTTTCTGTTGAGTAGCCGTTCGAGTAAGTCTTGAATGAGCCCCTATAAAGGTTGATGCAAATAAACGAATTTTTGTTCGACGTCTCCGAGCTATATATCCTCGTTTAACTCTGGTCATTGAATCAAATTAAACTTTAATGAATAACTAATTGATTTTTCTTCTTTCAGTCATCCTTTTATTCCCCGGTTGCTTAATAACAAAACGGATTATTCCAATATATAAAATAAAAATTCCAATGGCTTTTGCTACTATGACCTTCCCAACCACGATTTTTTATTCCTTCCAGACATTTTACTTGGAAATAAGAAATTTTATTGATACTAAAAAAATCAAAATAGTGGGTTCCGTCGTTTCTATGGTTACTTCGTAAACGGTGAGGTCCTCTCTATACACCGGAGCCTCCTCTTTCATTTCATTTAATCAAATGTTATTGTGAACTTGTATAGTTCACAATCTTTGGCTCTACCCATCAATTATACAATAATAGATAGCTCTTTTCACAAAAAAGGCTATCCATACAGTGACGGCATTTAATTATAAAAGTTGGCTAGGTAGCTGACCTTGTTAGTCCGTTCTTTCAAGAATAAGAACATGATTTTTTGCTTCTTATAGTACTATTTCCTCCGCTTAATGGATAACTATTTGCTACCAATGGGGAATTTCTTCTCATCTCAAATGGAGGTGATTGGATTTGCACCAATGGAAACCATAAATTCCATACACAAACAATATAGGTATTATGATAGATAGGTATATATATGATAGATTGATAGATCCTCATTTTTAGGTAATAAATACCCTTCTTCCACTCTATCTATCCTATGTTACTGGCAATTGGTACTGGAAAAATTGTTTCATTTATTCGAACTCATGATCTAAACGAGTCGCACATACACCCTAGTACATGTTCCTCGACGCTGAGGACATCCTCGAAGAGCGGGGGATTTCGTGACATTTCTTATTGGCTGTCTTGTGTTTCTAATAAGTTGTTTAATAGTTGGCATGTCGTATATATGGATAGAATAGTTTGGTTTAGATCGATCTTAACCTGATAATTATGATTATGAATTATTTCGATTCAATATTAAATCACAGAAAATTCGAATTATGGTTTGAATTGGAAATGGAATCATGGATTGAATTTACACGGAATTCCCAGTATTTTCATTTTCGACCGCTACAAGATCAACAATACCATGAGCTTGGGCTTCTGTTGCTGACATAAAAACATCTCTTTCCATGTCTTCGGATATAACCCATAAAGGGTTGCCCGTTCTTTGTACATAAACCTTTGTAAGGGTTTCGCGAAGTTTCAGTAGTTCTTCTGCTTCCAGGATAAATTCCCCTGCTTGTGCCTCATAAAAAGAACTAGCGGGTTGGTGAATCATAACCCTGATAATATTGATATAACATTATGCATGAATGGTTCTTCTATCTCGAACGATTGGGGTCAAGTAAGGGATAAAAAAAAACAAGAAGAAAAAAATAGAATAGAATTGAACAGCCGTACAGGCATCTTTTGCTCATTGCATACGGCTCTGCAATGGAATTTACTTTTTCCTCCCTTCTATTCTATCGAAGAAAGAAATAGGATCCCTACGATCCAAATCGTTGAATGATCCATTTACCACCCTTCCTTTCGTATCATAGGAAGAAAAAAATACTATGATGGTTCTGTTGCTTTCTATATTTATCTCATCTGTGATTTAGCAATCCCAAAGTTTCTTTTTGACTTTTTGATACGATCAAAATAAGTAAAAATGATCATTTTTTTCCATTTTCGTACTCTTTTTTTCATAACATAAATATCAGTAAAGAGACTTCTGGTGTGGAAGAAAATGGTTTGTGACGCTGAAATGTACTCCCGACACATAAGATAAAATCGGAAATAACCCCTGTTTCATACTACTATCTCGATATAAAATCTCATGTTAAGAAAAACAATAATGGATTGTTCATATCGAACTCGAAGTGCCATGCTATTATTACTTATTATTCATATTCGATATGGCGAAGGCATAGTCTTCTTCTTTTTTTTTCAAATAAATATTCATTGGCGCCAAGCGTGAGGGAATGCTATACGTTTGGTAATTTCTCCTCCGACCAGAATGAAAGATCCCATTGAAGCGGCTAATCCCATGCATATTGTATGTACATTGGGTGACACAAATTGCATAGTATCATAGATGGCTATTCCTGGTATTACCCATCCGCCAGGAGAGTTTATAAACAAATAAAGATCCTTAGTATCATCTTCTATACTAAGATATACCATGAGACCAACAAGTTGATTCGAGATCTCGCTATCAACCTCTTGCCCTAAAAAAAGTAATCTTTCTCGATGAAGTCGGTTGATTAGGACAAAATTGTATCCTTTAGGAACCGTACGTGCACCTTTGGATGCATACGGTTCAAAAATAAAATTGCGAAAAAAGAATCAATGTGTCTATTCTATTCCTATCTCTTTTTTTGTAACAGATTTCCGTTTTTCTAAAAAAGGGGGTTTTCCTCCATTTTTCAAAAAACATTAGTTTTTGCCCCTTCCCTAAAAAAAAGAATTTACTGATTGAATTAACCTTTCATTGATGTATTGTTTCGTCGAGATGAAAATCGCGATGTCATTTTCTTGTTCCTGAATGGGCTCTTTCAATTCTTTTAGGTTTATGTTCTACTCCGGGGAAAGATCTGTCCGAATTCTATTTGCACATATAGGGCAAATGATCTCAGTACCACTTCTTTTTGCTACGACTTTTTTTCAATTCGTTTCATGCCTCCCCCCAAACTAAACTATTTGATGTATTCATCATACCGGTTAGCACGGCAGTTTCAGATCACCCCTCCCTATAATAAGTATAAGAATTGTCTATAATACAAGTGGTAATCGCGCATATATTACCATTATCGATTTGGTATTTTCTGAACGGAGCCTGGATACTTTATTTTATTAGTCCAAGTCAACCATAAATTCTTCTAATTGATAATATTTATCCTCAATATAAATTGATCTAATTTCACTTCACGCTCCGAATGATTAATGGTTCAATCAATACAATATTTACAATATTTCTTGGGCGAAACGGAGGATATCTCGATCGGGTGAGAAAACGGGTAAATCCCGTATAACCCAATATGTCTGACAAGTCGCACTATACGTCAACCCAAAATGCATCTTCCTCTCCAGGACTCCGAAAAGGTACTTTTGGAACACCAATGGGCATTAAATTTAAGAAAAAAATTAAGTACTATACTTCACTTTAATATGGAAACGTAAGAATGGGTTTATTGTCTTCATCATTTTTTTCTGTTTATTATATTTTATACATAGATTGAAGGTTTATATAGGAAGACAAAATAAATAAAAATTTGAACGAACGGGTTCGTCGATCATTCGAATAATGAATAAGTATCTATGCATTCCTTCCCCTAAAAAGGGACCAATCCTCCCATTGCGTATTGGTACTTATCGAGTATAGAATAGATCTGCTTCTCTTTGTTCTTACGAACAGAATTCTTCCGTTATTTTCAACGGAACGGAAGAAATAGTAACCCTTTCTTATACAGAATCCACTGAAAAGGTTAGGTACATAGTATAAGTTTCAATGCGATAAAGTTACATAGTATCTATTTTTCTTTGCTAAAGGGGTATTTCCATGGGTTTGCCTTGGTATCGTGTTCATACTGTCGTATTGAATGATCCCGGTCGATTGCTTTCTGTCCATATAATGCATACAGCTTTAGTTTCTGGTTGGGCAGGTTCGATGGCTCTATACGAATTAGCGGTTTTTGATCCCTCTGACCCTGTTCTTGATCCAATGTGGAGACAAGGTATGTTCGTTATACCTTTCATGACTCGTTTAGGAATAACGAATTCGTGGGGTGGTTGGGGTATTTCAGGAGGAACTATAACGAATCCGGGTATTTGGAGTTATGAAGGCGTGGCAGGGGCACATATTGTGTTTTCGGGCTTGTGTTTCTTGGCAGCCATCTGGCATTGGGTGTATTGGGACCTAGAAATATTCTGTGATGAACGTACAGGAAAACCTTCTTTGGATTTGCCCAAGATCTTTGGAATTCATTTATTTCTCTCAGGAGTAGCTTGCTTTGGCTTTGGCGCATTTCATGTAACAGGTTTATACGGTCCTGGAATATGGGTATCTGATCCTTATGGACTAACTGGAAAAGTACAATCTGTAAATCCGGCGTGGGGCGCAGAAGGTTTTGATCCTTTTGTTCCGGGAGGAATAGCCTCTCATCATATTGCAGCGGGTACGTTGGGCATATTAGCAGGCCTATTTCATCTTAGTGTCCGCCCGCCTCAACGTCTATACAAAGGATTACGTATGGGCAATATTGAAACTGTACTTTCTAGTAGTATCGCTGCTGTTTTTTTTGCAGCTTTCGTTGTTGCTGGAACTATGTGGTATGGTTCAGCAACTACCCCAATCGAGTTATTTGGTCCTACTCGTTATCAGTGGGATCAGGGATATTTCCAGCAAGAAATATATCGAAGAGTTGGCGCTGGACTAGCCGAAAATCTGAGTTTATCGGAAGCTTGGTCTAAAATTCCTGAAAAATTAGCTTTTTATGATTACATTGGTAATAATCCGGCAAAAGGGGGATTATTCAGAGCGGGATCAATGGACAGCGGAGATGGAATAGCTGTTGGGTGGTTAGGTCACCCCGTCTTTAGAGATAAAGAAGGGCGCGAGCTTTTTGTACGCCGTATGCCCACTTTTTTTGAAACATTCCCGGTAGTTTTGGTAGATGGAGACGGAATTGTGAGGGCCGATGTTCCTTTTAGAAGGGCAGAATCAAAGTATAGTGTTGAACAAGTAGGTGTAACCGTTGAGTTCTATGGTGGCGAACTCAATGGAGTCAGTTATAGTGATCCTGCTACTGTGAAAAAATATGCTAGACGTTCCCAATTAGGTGAAATTTTTGAATTAGACCGGGCTACTTTGAAATCCGATGGTGTTTTTCGTAGCAGTCCAAGGGGTTGGTTCACTTTTGGGCATGCTACGTTTGCTTTGCTCTTCTTTTTCGGACACATTTGGCATGGTGCTAGAACCCTGTTCAGAGATGTTTTTGCTGGTATTGATCCAGATTTGGATGCTCAAGTGGAATTTGGAGCATTCCAAAAACTTGGAGATCCAACTACAAGGAGACAGGTAGTCTGATACAAGATTGCTACGGTATCTTTCGCCTCTATTTTTTTTATTTGAATTGAATAGGGTACCCAAGAAATCTTGACTTGAATTACCCACTTTTCTTTTATTTTTTCCCTTTTTTATATGGTAAATGATCCCAAATGAATAGGTGTGGAAGCTATAATTGTAAACCACGATCGAATCTATGGAAGCATTGGTTTATACATTCCTTTTAGTCTCGACTTTAGGGATAATTTTTTTCGCTATCTTTTTTCGAGAACCGCCCAAGGTTCCTACTAAAAAAACGAAATGATTTTTCATTATCTCAACTGAAGTTGAAGTAATGAGCCGACCGATATAATATGGTCGGCTCATTACTTCAACTAGTCTAGTCCCCGTGTTCTTCGAATGGATCTCTTAATTGTTGAGAGGGTTGCCCAAAAGCGGTATATAAGGCGTACCCGGTAAAGCTTACAAGTAAACCAGATATGGAGATGGCGACTAGGGTTGCTGTTTCCATTTTGAGATAATTTCAAGATCACAATGGATCTACGATAAGATCGTTTATTTACAACTACAACGGAATAGTATACAAAGTCAACAGATCTCAACCAATGATTAAATAGGATTTATGGCGACACAAACCGTTGAAGGTAGTTCTAGATCTAGGCCAAGACAAACTAACGTAGGGAGTTTATTGAAACCATTGAATTCAGAATATGGTAAAGTAGCTCCGGGCTGGGGGACTACACCACTTATGGGAATCGCAATGGCTCTATTTGCGATATTCCTATCTATTATTTTGGAAATTTATAATTCTTCCGTTTTACTGGATGGAATTTCAATGAGTTAGGTTCATAAAAACAAGGAAGTCCTTGTTTTTCGATCAAAATAACAAATTTACTTAAGACTCGGATTTATAGACCATTCTGGTAGTTCGACTGTGGAATTTATTTGTTTCGGTATTTCCGGAATATGAGCGTGTGACTTGTTATAATTGATCCTATTGATAATACAGAGAAAGAGCCTGTCGTCTCTATCAAGATGATTCTATCTCGTCAGATATTGATTCTAGTATCTGGAACACGGAATATATAGAATAGATCAAGAAAAGAAATATTTGAACTATGATTCATACCTACTATTCAGACCTCGCGACCGGACTCAAAAAAAGATGTCAGATAAGTATTTTATAAAGCAAACGATTTTTCTTTCTTCAGACTTCTTTTGTCCGAAGGACAAAGATTTTGTTGAGTCATTACATCTACTCATTGAATAAGTGATCATCAAATGGTTTTTACTCAGAGAACCTTTGAGTTTAGCTTGGGGCGAAATCATCGTGGTTCTAGTATGAATCTGAGGTTTTAATTGATTCATAGGGTCTCAACAAGAGAATTCCTATCAATAGTAAAACAAGAGTAAATCCGCATTACGTACAAAAAAATAGGGAAGAGAAGATTCAAGAGGCCCATAACGATCAACATAAAGAAAGACGGACGAGCCAACTTGATATTTTTTGGCATTATCATCACAAAGAAAGAAGAGATTCCGTCTTTTTGTTACTTACTATCTTCGGGACAAATCGAATCAAGCGAATAAGAATAAGAAGTTTTGCACTTTCTATATTCGTGGAAACTAGTATTTGTGTGTTTCTGTTTGAGCCGTACGAGATGAAATTCTCATATACGGTTCTCAGAGGGGGAGTCCTCTTGGATTACCTATCTCAATAAAGTATATGATTGGTTCGAGGAACGCCTCGAGATTCAAGCGATTGCAGACGATATAACTAGTAAGTATGTTCCTCCTCATGTCAACATATTTTATTGTCTAGGAGGGATCACACTTACTTGTTTTTTAGTACAAGTAGCTACGGGTTTTGCTATGACTTTTTACTATCGTCCAACCGTTACAGAGGCTTTTTCCTCTGTTCAATACATAATGACTGAAGCCAATTTTGGTTGGTTAATCCGATCAGTTCATCGATGGTCAGCAAGTATGATGGTTCTAATGATGATTCTGCACGTATTTCGTGTGTATCTTACAGGGGGATTTAAAAAACCCCGCGAATTAACTTGGGTTACAGGTGTAGTTTTGGGTGTATTGACTGCATCTTTTGGTGTAACTGGTTATTCCTTACCTCGGGACCAAATTGGTTATTGGGCAGTCAAAATCGTGACGGGTGTACCTGACGCTATTCCTGTAATAGGATCGCCTTTGGTAGAGTTATTGCGTGGAAGTGCTAGTGTCGGCCAATCCACTTTGACTCGTTTTTATAGTTTACACACTTTTGTACTGCCTCTTCTTACTGCCGTATTTATGTTAATGCACTTCCCAATGATACGTAAGCAAGGTATTTCGGGTCCTTTATAGAGAAGACAGATCATAGATATTTGTCATTTCTCATATGCATATATCATATTGGGGAAGGAACAATAGTATTTCATTGCTACA